TTAGGCTAAAAAGAGTACTGATGTTGATATGAATTATATGAATTATAGGATTAACTAAGGTCATTGGTCTAATGAAAAAACTCTTTATTTTAGTTACTTTATTTCAACTCATTAACTAATTCATTATGGGATTGATTGTTTTCCATTTCAATCAAAACAAATTATTAGTAAAGTTTAGAAGATTATAGATCTAAAATGAACTTTTTTTATCAAAAAAACGGATCTTTCTTACTAGTCTCATTCGAATTTGAAAATGGAATTTAGGTGTATTTTTTCTCAAGTTTTACTAAAAAAAGATTACTAAAAAAAGACTCACGTTTTTAGGCAAAAGTTTACAATCCTTTGAGGTATTTTATTACATGTAAATAAAGTATAGAATAGAATGACGAAAATAAAGGTCTTTTAGGCTCTTTATTTATTTTATTAAGTTTGATTTCTATCACATAGCAGATTCTAAAGATATAACTTTGAGATATAAACAACGAGAATTAAGAGTTCCAAACCAAAAATTTTTGGTTTTACGAATAGTGTATGGAATCAAAAATTTTTTATGTTATTTCGAGTCATTTTTGATCAAATTTTTACAGATATATCTATATTTCTTTTTTATGAAGAGAATCTTTTTTAGAGAAAAATAGATCATGAATAAGAAAAAATAATTGGTTTTGAACAATAGATGTCTTTCACATCCAACTATAACAATGAGTAACTTCTTCATTTTTAAATGGCAGTTCCAAAAAAACGTACTTCGATATCAAAAAAGCGTATTCGTAAAAATATTTGGAAAAGGAAAGGATATTGGGCAGCGTTAAAAGCTTTGTCATTAGGGAAATCTCTTTCTACCGGGAATTCAAAAAGTTTTTTTGTACGACAAACAACTAAGTCCTAAAAGATTGGAATAATCAGAATGGATTTGACTCAAAAAATTGGATCAGTAATTATCTATATCTATATTTGTTAATATCTATATCTATATTTCTATATTAAATAATAAAAGAATTGGCAGTCCTAGACTTTTAATCTTATCTTATTCTTTTCTTATAAGATAAAAATAAAAATTCTTGTATTTTCTGAAATCTAAAGAAATCAAAAATATTGTATTTTTATTTTTTTTAGTATTTAGTATATTTTCAATCAGATTTTGGTGGTGGGGAGTCTTATTTTCCCCATCGACCTTTACAATAATGATAATGAAAAATTTTTATCTTTCTCGGGAAGGGCAGATATAAGATTTTTAGTTAAAATTAATGAATTGTTGAAACTAATTGATTTCATGTTAAAAATTTTTGGATAACTTTCTTACTTCTTCATTTATTTACTATATGGAATATATTTATCATATATTTACAACTTTTAGTCCAATCAATAAAAAAACCTCATTGTTGAGATATTATGTACAAGTGTCAATTTGGAGTAGTCAAAAATAGACATATTTTAGATTCATTGATAAAATTTCTTTTTTTTTTTCTGAAATCATCAGATAAAGCAGAAATAATAATAATTAATAATGACAATAATAATAAAAGTAAAAAATGAAAAAAAAAAAAAAGTTTTTTTTCGCGAGAATTCTCTAGTTGCAAGAATTCTATTTTTCTATTTTTGGCTAATACTAATATATTGGCTAATATATAAACTACTTGAATCTTTACTAAAAAAACTTATTTGAGTGAATTGACTTATTCAATCTCGACGATTGAATATAAATAGGCTATTATGAGTTCGAGCAAGCCGCTATGGTGAAATCGGTAGACACGCTGCTCTTAGGAAGCAGTGCTAGAGCATCTCGGTTCGAGTCCGAGTGGCGGCATGCCATCTTCTAAAAGAGATCCAATACATCCTATAATAAAAATAAATCAAATTCCCTATTTATATTTATTAATTAAATTTATATGGGGATTCCCCCCCTTTTTTTTTTTTCATTTTTATGATATTTTCAACTTTAGAGCATATATTAACTCATATTTCCTTTTCTATTGTTTCAATTGTAATTACAATTCATTTGATAACCTTATTTGGCAATGAAATCATAACATATGATTCGTCAGAAAAGGGAATGATAGCTACTTTTTTATGTCTAACAGGATTATTGCTCACCCGTTGGATTTATTCGGGACATTTCCCGCTAAGTGATTTATATGAATCATTAATTTTTCTTTCATGGAGTTTCTCCCTTATTCATATAGTGCCTTATTTCAAAATAAGAAAAAATTATTTAACCACAATAACTGCTTCAAGTACTATTTTTACCCAAGGTTTTGCTACATCGGGTCTTTTAAATGAAATACGGAAACCCACAATATTAGTACCCGCTCTACAATCGGAATGGTTAATAATGCACGTAAGTATGATGATATTAAGCTATGCGGCTCTTCTTTGTGGATCATTATTATCAGTAGCACTTCTAGTCATTACATTTAGAAAGATTTTTTATAGTTCTAAAAGTAATAATTTATTAAAATTAAATGAGTCATTTTCGTTTGGTGAAATCCAATACAAGAAT